AGCTATAGCCCTTGTGCTTGTGATACATATTTTATCATGTCGACAATCTCTTGTCAAGATAAATATTCCATGATGCAACATCTTATTTGTGCGATATGTTTGATTGGTATTGCTTATAAATGATATTCCATTTATAATCCGTCGATGCGACGAGTTCCATTTCTTTCTCTTTGTGATTATAAAAGACCTACTTAACTCAGTGGTTAGAGTATTGCTTTCATACGGCGGGAGTCATTGGTTCAAATCCAATAGTAGGTAGACCTTATTAGATATCAAAATCAATGGTATCTAATAAGTTTTTCTATCCATCTTGTTTTATTAATTTTTTCTTTTTTCCATTCTTTTATATTTCATTTTTTTTTTTTTTTTTAATTCAAAAATTTTTCCTTGTATTTAGAATCCGATTCCACTTATGATTCTATTTATAAAATTAGAAAAATAAAAAATAGGGTGTATAAACAGAACTTCTGTTTATACAGAAGTTCCTTTGATGATTATTGATTATTCGGAAGGCACCAACTAGTTACGAAATCACAGTGATAGCCTCTACTCGGGCTCTAGCTCGTCTAAGAGCTAGATTTGCCTCAATTATTTGTCTCTTTCCTTCAGCTTTCCTTAAGCTAGCCTCTGCTATTTCAAGAGTTTGCTGAGCTTCTTGTGGATCAATGTCACTACCCTTCTCCGCATCATTTACTAAAATAGTAATCTCATTATTGCCTATTCTAGCAAAACCGCCCATCAGAGCCATCGTTAACCATTGTTCGTTAAGACGTATTCTCAAAATACCAATATCGACAGCCGTAGCAATAGGCGCGTGATTTGGTAATACGCCAATTTGTCCACTATTGGTAGATAAAATGATTTCTTTCACTTCTGAATCCCAAACAATTCGATTGGGAGTCAGTACACAAAGATTTAAGGTCATTTCTTCAAGTTGTTCTCCATTTCTAAAGTCGTAGCCTTCGCTGTAGCTTCATCAATGTTCCCTACCAAATAAAAGGCCTGTTCAGGGAGACTATCTAATTCTCCGGAAAGGATCAATTTAAACCCTCTAATTGTTTCTGCTAGACCGACGTATTTCCCCGGGGAACCCGTAAATACTTCTGCTACGAAAAAGGGTTGAGATAAGAAGCGCTCGATTTTTCGTGCTCTTGCTACAGTTAAGCGATCCTCTTCGGATAATTCGTCCAACCCAAGGATAGCTATAATGTCCTGAAGTTCTTTGTAACGTTGTAAAGTTTGTTTAACTCTTTGCGCAGTTTCATAATGTTCTTCACCAACAATCTGAGGTTGGAGCATAGTTGATGTTGAATCTAAAGGATCTACTGCTGGATAGATACCTTTAGCGGCTAATCCTCTTGATAGTACAGTAGTAGCATCTAAATGCGCAAATGTCGTGGCAGGAGCGGGGTCAGTCAAATCGTCCGCAGGTACATAAACAGCTTGAATGGAAGTTATGGATCCTTCTTTGGTAGAAGTAATTCTTTCTTGTAAAGAACCCATTTCGGTACTAAGAGTGGGTTGATAACCCACAGCGGAAGGCATTCTACCCAATAAAGCAGATACCTCTGATCCTGCTTGGACGAAACGGAAGATATTATCAATAAATAGAAGTACGTCTTGTTCATTAACATCCCGGAAATATTCCGCCATAGTTAGGGCAGTCAAACCAACTCTCATACGAGCTCCGGGTGGTTCATTCATCTGACCATAGACTAGAGCTACCTTCGATTCTGCAATATTTTCTTCATTAATTACTCCTGATTCTTTCATTTCCATGTAAAGATCATTTCCTTCACGAGTACGTTCCCCTACTCCGCCAAATACGGATACACCTCCATGAGCTTTCGCAATGTTGTTAATTAATTCCATAATTAGTACTGTTTTCCCCACCCCAGCTCCCCCGAAAAGTCCTATTTTTCCCCCACGCCGATAAGGGGCTAAAAGATCTACTACTTTAATTCCTGTTTCAAAAATGGATAATTTTGTATCTAATTGTATAAAGGCAGGGGCAGATCTATGAATAGGGGATGTTGTGCGAGTATCTACAGGACCTAAATCATCAACAGGTTCTCCAAGCACGTTAAAAATTCGTCCTAGAGTCGCCCCGCCGACTGGAACACTTAGAGGAGCTCCCGTGTCAATCACTTCCATCCCTCTCATTAAACCATCTGTAGCACTCATAGCTACAGCCCGAACTCGATTATTTCCTAATAATTGCTGGACTTCACAAGTCACATTAATTTGTTGTCCAACAGCATCTCGCCCTTTAACTACCAAAGCGTTGTAAATATTTGGCATCTTGCCCGGTGGAAAGGCTACATCTAGCACCGGGCCAATGATTTGAGCGATCCGCCCCAGGGTCTTTTTTTCAAACGCGGAAACTCCAGGACCAGAAGTAGTAGGATTGATTCTCATAATAATAAATAAAAATAAAAAATATGTCGAATTTCTTTTTCAAAAAATTTTGAATCCAAAATAAATGTTCGATAGCAAGGTG